GTACTAAAGACAACTCCATGAATGAGCAAAATGAAGGTTGCATTAATGAGAAAGATCTCTGGGGAAACCGCTAAAAAAAGATTGAACATGTGGGAGGATCCGAACGAATTCTGCTTTCATTTCCCACGTATGGAGCACTGAGTTACTTACGTTACGGTCTGAAGAAGGTAGGCTGCACGCGGCTAGGAAGGCTACGTCCCATGCGTCAGTTTGTGGATCGCGGTCACTCTACTTGCTCTTGTTGCCTGCTCCTCCGCTTGTCACGAAAGATTATGCCTTGAAGAATGAACGACTGAGAGATCAAACTCCAATGCTAGGAAACTTCCGAGACTAAAGCCCCCTTACCAAGAGCACAGTGATGAGCAGGTACAGGATCCAGCAAGACGGGAGGAAGGAAGATTCGAATGATGGAACGGCCGACAGCTACTTGGGTTAGGCGGCTCAGTGAGACAGGGAAGGGCGAACGAAATGGTGGCTCAGGGAGCCAAATACATGAATAAAGGTATACTGTAGAGCTATCACTGCTTGACTGCTATAGTGAAGCTCTTACTGCCTCTCGTGAGAGAGATCCTTGAGTGGAACCGAGGCCGCTGGAAGTTGTTAGCTAATAAACTTGCTTGCAAAGCGGCGTGAACTCTTTCAGACCCTTGCATTGCACACCTTTTTTAGCCGGCCTTCTCTTTCATAGAAATTTCAGAGAGTAGATTCGTTCAATATCCAAAGCACTGAGACTCGGTTGACAAGCTCATTGGCAAGACCGGAGGGGCTAGGTCGGAAATCAGGGTGGTTGCACGTTGCTTTGTATTTAAAGCAGTGTGCGGCCTCTTTGCAGAAGGCCTATGCTGACGATAAGGTGAACCCGAATTGCTACCAGTGCCAGTGTCTCTCACTAGGAGCTGTTACCCTCGTATCATCCCATCTTTCCATAGAAGATTGATATTACGGAAGCTAATATTTTTGTGCAATTCTATTTGTCGTTCTTCTCCTTGTCTAAGATTATTGTCTTAGCCAAGCGAGTCCGAAAATCGACTTTTACATCCATTATAAGTCCTGTTGATGATATCGAAGCCGTGACAGAGGTGGTCTCGGACATGAAAGGGTGTCTGAAGGATCTAATGTTGCGGTATGTACCGCGGGTCAGGGGTATTCCGTTGTACCAAGGGATGTCTTTTGATCCGACTCTCCCTACGCATCGTTTGACGAGAGAGGTGTTGCAGAAGCGGGCCAAACAACCAAAGTCGAAGGTTGTAGCCTTGCTTCACTTGAAAGAAAAGAGACTTATAGATTGGCTTGAAAACTCCCCAGAGAGAAAACATCTTAATTAGAAGAAGAGGTCTTTCTTGATCCTGGAGAGGTAAAGATTGAGACAGGTTGTCAGAGTCATTTCTATTGCTGCCTAAGAGCCCTACCCCTACTTAAGATATTGCTTGAAAGGCGTTGGTTGAGTGACTGCACTTGCCCCTTTGACTGCTGGATTGATTGACTTTGCCAGCTTCAAACCCTACTGTTCTAAGGATAAGGAAAGGAACTGAAGGGGGATGAAAATATAGCTCATATTCTTCTCTTCCTTAGACCCACCATCTATCTAGTTAGCCTCCTCGGTGAAAGAAAGGGAAATCATTTTTAACATTAGCTCTTCCGGAGCACTCTCTTAGCTTAACTATCTACTAGGGAATCTTATCTAAAGCCTACGATATTTGACTTCTCTCTTTTGAGATGCTTCCAGTGCGCTTCAGGGGTTCTCGAGTCGGGGAAAGGGGAAGGACAGAGAGGATACCATCTAAGAAGGACAGGGAGGAGACCGCCTCTAAGACTACTCTCCTGGATGATAAAACTACCCGAGGGTTCGAAGTGAATGAATAATTATTGAGATGATAGCTAGGATGAACTTAAAAGATCACAGCGCATTCTTTCAAAGAGAAGAAAGTCTCAAAGAAGCCATTCGTAAACCTACAACTGACTTACTACTATCTTATTATAAGACAGACTGGGAGACAGAGGGGAGGCTCTATTCAACCATTCTAAAAAAGACTGGTTACCATATAAGAAGAAAGAAGAGACTGCCTACTGCTTTTGCTTTGAAAGCGGCTTGGAAGGAAAGACTCCATAACCAAAAGGCAAAGGCATTGGTCCTACCAAGTGTCCTACTAGGAATATAGGAAGAAAAACTATTATTCTTAGCAGTTGAAGAAGTGAATTGAATCACCCAATACTAAGCAGACTTGAACTCCTCCCTTGCCGCTCAGATGATTCCCCGATCCGCTAAATCGTCGGATTGTCTTCTTAGAGTTAGAGTAGAGCTATGATGCAGAACAATGTTCACCAACTCTTCCATAGTAATCATCCAGCCAGCTCGGGAAAGCGGTTTTTCTACTACTTGGCATTAAGAGAAGCTGGGTAGCTCCGTAATCTGTCAAGGAGGTGGCTTTCGCCTATAAGGACAGTTGGAGTTGACGGTACAGTAAGAGCTGTTGCTGGAATAACTTGTGTTGATGGAATAGAAGCTCTTCCTACTCTCGTATCCGATGAAGAATAGGCCCAAGGGACATCCATGGACAACCGCCACCCACGTGGTTTAGCTAATTCAACAGCCTTCGGAGAAAAGCGACAAGTACCACTGGACAAGCAAATCACTTTTGGAATCACCTTTAAGGATCCTCTTACGGTGAAATGCCGGAATGATGCTAGGATATCCCGAGCGAGTCAGCTAAACAGAGACGGAAATCTCAGTACTATTCTGGCCAGGGTATGCTTGTTGAATTGAAGGCATACCGCACACTGCTTCAAATAGAAAGATATTGGTTTAATCTCAAAGCCTCGCCAGAAGACGTTCCACAAAAGCATTATTTCTCTTGTTCCTTGAGCAATTGAGGAAGCGAAGCGGGCTGCTTGTCTTGCCTCGAGCCCATAAGAGAAGTACTGCTCTGGACTAGGATGGTGCTGTTCTGCTTAAAACTAGGCTAGGAAATGGGCCTAACTCCACTCGGATGAGAGAGCTTCCTATAGGTTGAAAGGCCCCTCACGGAAGGAGCATTTCCTCAATCTCTTCCAGAAATAGGAGCTCGAAACCTTGCAAGCGGGAAAGCTTCTATCTCTTATAGAGAATCGACATAGGGGAAAGAGAACTACAAGAAGTCTACAACCTTACTAATAACTAAGAAAGGTGCTTTCCTTTACTAATGCAAGACTCCTCTCATTCTCAAAGTAGCTGTCTCCGTCCCGCTATTCCTGCTTCTGGAATAGAGTAAGCTTCTCTTCTTTCGCTGCCTCTGCCTCTCCTCTGGTTTAGAACCCCCAAATCCACAATGACAATGATTGCTTCAAGGTCCATCTTAATAGAAGACCCGATCCATCTTCTCTTGAATCTCGACATTTCATCCAAAGAATAGAAAATGGTTAACACATGCCGATTGGAGAACGTATTCCCTTCCCAGCTATTAGTGAAACAGGGGCCATCACTCTAATACGAATCGAAAGAATCACTATCGGGTTTGGTACCAACCAAGATTATCGTGGTTGAAATACCATCAATTTTTCATAGTTATTAGAGCTTCTAATTAAGTCGATTAAAATAATATTCTGATTCAATCAGTATTATCTCGTTCATACTCCTCACCTGAGAAGCATTTCACTAACCACCTGAGGAGCGGTAACAAGTACCTCCCTTGGGGTCGGGTAGCTACAGTCACACACAGTTCCTGTACACAGTAAGACAGTAGCAGCAGTAGCTACTGTAGCGTAAGACAGTCACTCTCACAAGTATGGTTTAAACAATGTTCTATTGGTTTGACCACCAGGTTTAACAAGTTTGAAACATAGGGTAGATGGTCTAGCTACCCAACTGTAGCTGCAGTAGCTACACTGTACCTCCTTAGCCGGTAGCCAGTAGCCAGTGGGTAGGAAACCTTGCCCGCCAACTAAAAAAAAGAGCGATTGAGAGTGGATTTCAGGTTCGATAGTGTCGAGAAGGTATTAGCCACCGGTGACCGTACTTTCGTAAAAGCACCATTGGGCGGTGGTTCCTCTTCTCTTCTTCCTCTTGAACCTCGAACAAAAAAAGATCTCGGCATCAGCTCGACTAAGAGTTCCGAATAAAAAAAGTAAACTTCACTTTACTTAAGACGAAGGAACCGAGTGCAAAAAAACAAAAACCGGTTTCGCTTCAAACTACTAGTAATTAAGACTAAAAGTAAGGAAGTCCTTTTCTTGACTTTGGCCTGCGTTCATTATACCTACCCCCTTTTTAAAGAACTTTATTTCAATCTCAACAAAGAAATGAAAGCATAACTCTTTGCTTGTTGTCCTCTTACTTACTCAATTGTGGAGGTCTCTCGGGTGTCTGATCCGATCAGTCTCGTGATGAAGAAAATTCCGATCTTCCACTAAGAAAGGTCTCGTCACGACAACTCAATTTGTCCGGTAAACTACTAGGGGCTCCCCATCGTTTAGTAAAAGGGAGGGGAGATTTGCTCCTCATCCGGGGGTTCATTTCATTCATTATGCACTCAAAAGTGAAGGCTTAAAAACTTCATAGAATTCATGATCGGCCATTCCATTTGTGCTTTCAGCAAGTAGGCGACGCGAATCAATTTCTATGCTTCAATCGGATACCAATTGCTTGGATGCGTTTGAAGCCTCGAGATGACTTGCAGAAAAAAAGCTTTCTAGGTTTGTCTTCTGTCTCCGTAACAAATGGTCCATTTATTGATGGGCGAACGACGGGGATTGAACCCGCGCGTGGTGGATTCACAATCCACTGCCTTGATCCACTTGGCTACATCCGCCCCTACCCCCGCACAGGTTTCAGTCTCTATCTACGATCAGATCCTTTCTGAACTCCCCTATGACCGCTATCAAAGAGAAGCTTTTTCCTATACTATAGTTGCAAGTCTATTGTTCTCTTTCCGAATTAGGTGAAACAAAGCTTCAAACAAAGAGGTTGGGCTGTTCACTTCATTGATTTGACTTCACTTTACTTAAGATTAAAGAAAGAGAGGGGCCGGGCGGGCAGTAAAGGCTCATTTAGTAGACAGCGAGCGAGCAGCAAGCACCTACTCCTATCAAAATGAAAAGAAGCTGAACTTGAATTGAAGAAGCGAGCCCCTATCAGAGAAAGGAAAGCCGTTGCGCGTTAGCGCATCCGTTTTCTTGCTCGTTAGCGCCCTTCCTTCAGCTGGCTTCGCCTTATCTATTCATCTCTTTTTTTTAATGGATATTTAGGGATCTCTCTTGTTCATAGATCTTGAAACCAGATCTATCCCCGGAAGAACCAACACTTAAAGGGTGTAAGCAACGGAAGGTTCTCACCCTGTCCCCGACATTGTTCTCCGACGATGTCCCCTGGGCGAAAGGGGACACCATTCTCTTTCTTTCTTCAATCGTTCCGATCAGGACAAGTGGGTTGGTTCGTTTCGTCCTCCTATCTACGCAATTCTCTGTCTTCGTTCGTGATCATGTTGGGCGAAAGTTGTAGAGGAGCGGCTGTGAAAGGGCTCTTCCCCCCTTTCCATTGAAGTAGAGAGGGCTTCCTTCTCCGCCATTCCGGCCTATTATAGGGATTTTACCGATGCTGAAGGTAGCTTGCTTACCAAGCCACCCACTTGAGAAGCTGGTCGCTAGAAAGAAGCGACGAGGAAGCGAAGCTGTCTACGAAGCTTTGCTTCTCCCCCTGTAGTCGTAATACTCGGCTCGTCGCTACTTTGATTCAAAAGGTAACCGATGGTTCCCGACTTTCTCTGGTTTCCGCAACCGTAACCCTTTTTCCGATTACATAAACTTTTTCTTTTTCATAGCGATACGCTCTAAAAAAAGTGAAGGATAAGCAACCCTTCTAGAAGAAGCGGTAGCTTCCCGCCTCCTTCATTCCTACTGCCTCCTTCGGTGAGAAGTTCCCTTCCTTAAAATGAAAATAAAAAATAAAAAAGAAAAAAGAAAAAAATGCCTGATTGGTCTGCTCAGCAAACGTACAAAGTGGACCGCTGTTTGGCTGACCCCCTTCTTCCCATTCGGGTTGGGTTGACCCAGAAGTACAGTAAGAAGGAATGGAACCGCTTGAGAGTCGTCTGAAGTTCACACTTGGGTAAAGACGACTGACTTTGGAAACGGAACACGAACCAATTTAAGCTATTCCGGCTTCTTATTGAGCGTAGCGAAATCAAGGTTTATGGAGAAAGTCAGCGAAGTTTCTATGATGTTCTACCTTTGCGCAGTCTCGCTCCACAGTGACAGCGGAAGGCTCCGCACCTGAGCCTCGTTAGACTCAGCAGAAGTGTAAGGTGTAAGTGAAGAGAATAGAAGAGATGAAGTCCGCCCCTTAGCCTAGTCTATATCCACAGCTGACGCAACTCCGTCTCACTACTACTTAATTAATTCATTAATGGCTAAACTTTTTCATAACCTGAGCTTTCCTTAACCAGTTGACCTTACTTCGTAACCTTAGCCTCTCTTTCTTTATAGTTCGACTAAGTGACTTCGTAACCGAAACCTACTTTTTTTCTTACTGTAGCATAGGCCTTCGCCACTTCAAACGGGCCCTTCGCCCCTCTTTTTTTTCTTAGAAAGAGCGGGGCCTTACTTATTCAGGGGGTGGGGGAACCCGTAGGAAGGGGGGACGAACCGCCGAATTGACATCTGAAATCGCCAACATGAACACAAACGAAATCTTTAATTTCGTATAGAAAGAAAACGAACCACTTCTATTCTCGGAGCCCACGGAGCGGTATATGAAGAATGGCTTTTTGGTCCCTTTCGTCCAGTGGTTAGGACATCGTCTTTTCATGTCGAAGACACGGGTTCGATTCCCGTAAGGGATAGGTACTCATTCCCGGCCGCTTTCAGTTAGTGTTCATTGCTGAGTGATCGCTCGCTATCTGGCTGGAAAAGGTGGTCCGGAAGCTTCCTCTCTCCCAGCAAGCAAGATGAGATCACCACTTCTCTCGGACTTCCTTTACTTCGTAACCTTAGCTTTAGATGTCCTTTCATAGATTCTCGAACCTCCGACAGACATAATATCCATATGCGTTCTTTCTCTCCTCCCCTCAGCCATAGAGTCATCTTTCCCCCTTTTTCACTATCTCGCCCAGCATATCTGCCGGGAGCAAGAGCATATCCAAGTCCCCTATTCAGTTGAATCAGATCTAGTAGCGCTCACTGCTGAGGCGAAAGAAAGGAGCAAGATACGGCCAAAAAGCCGGAAATTCTCGCGCAGGAACAAGCGTAGGCCTGTAGCGCGCCCTTCAACCAGGAAGAAGTGCTTTTCTTGGCGAAGCGAGGAAGCACAGTTGCGCGCCTCTCCATAACCCCTCTATACTCTAGAGGTATTATAGTACCAAGCTGGAAGCTTGCTGTGTAATTTCATAAAGAAAGGTGTGTGAACCTCAGCGAGTCCGGGTTTCATTTCAAACTAGCCTCCTGGACTGAACCTACCTTCTTAATAGGTTATAACTATCAATAAAGTAGGAATGGCAGAGAAGGAGATGCGCTTTCTTGAGTTACAGACAAGGAACTCCATTCTGTTGACTCTACCAGATAGAATAGAACCCGTCTTTTTTCATAGTCTAGTCAAAAGAAGAGTTTGATCCTGGCTCAGAAGGAACGCTAGCTATATGCTTAACACATGCAAGTCGAACGTTGTTTTCGGGGAGCTGGCCAGAAGGAAAAGAGGCTCCTAGGGTTTATGAGAATCATATATAAGATCTCGTCTAAAGGCAGGGGTGAGCTTTCTCACTATACAATGTAAAAAAAGGACCAACGACGATGAAGGAGGAGTAGGAGCTAGCTTTCATTGAAGTAGGGGCGGAATCGAAGCGAATCAATTCTGAGTTCATGCCACGACGATCTATATGGAAGGGAAGTTTGATGCATTCCTGTTGAGAATGAAGAAGAAGAGATATCTTCTTTTGAACAGGAAAATTGGGTCACATCTTCTTCTATTTTGCTTTGCCGGAATTCTTTGATTGCTCCGTACGAATTTACAATGGAATCCTGTTCGTTGTAAGATCACTGAAGGAGGTCATCAATTTGGAGAGTTTTCTTCTACACGGAAACGAAGATCTTCGAGAACTAATATTGGACCGGGAATCAAAAAGGGAAAAAAGTAAAGTCTAAGCGCATATGGCACGAAAAGGAAATCCGATTTCGGTAAGACTTGATCTAAATCGTAGTTCAGATTCAAGTCGGTTCAGTGAGGGCGACCGCGAAAGTCACCGAAGGGGTCAGTCTTTTCCTTCACCCCAGATTCAAAAAAGTAAAGCGGGAAGGGCGTTGCAGATGTCCGGGACGGACACGACTTCTTCTAACGCTAGAAGACCACTGGAAGACACCCGGGACCAGAGCATGTCGTGAAAGAAGCACACTGGGCGGGCGTGCTTCGACCGTGTCTCCGGGGCACAGTTGGATGTAGATATCATGAACGCGAGGTGCAGGATACCAGGCCGAGAAAGCCGGGCAACCACTCCCCTATGTGCCAATCGCTAGTGCAGCCAGGGCCCCGGCGCCCAGCTCCGCTGGAGAGGCCTCGCCTGATCTGAGAAGTGCTAATTCGGTTCGGATAGACTTCATTCAAGAACGCCGCCGCCCCTGGAATCAATAAGAAAACAAGTGCTAAGTTTCAGATCAGTGAATAAACCGAAACGAAAGAAGAGACCTTTCTCGCTCGGCGCCTAAAGCGCACTATGCTCCGCTTCAACAAATGAGAGTTTTCGGTGGAACCGGTGAACCACGCGAGCCGCGTGGGACAGAGGGCTCGTAGTACCTGCTACCGCAGCTATGCGGTGGAAGGGAAGGAGCCTAAACTGACCTTTTTTCTTTGAAAAAGAAAAAAAGCAGTACAAGGAGATTAGACTCTCGGATGAGACTAAGTAGCTACCGACCGTTCCGACGCGCCCTTGACCTATCTTGATTAAGACCGAAACCTATCTAATCGAAAGTGGGGTCTAGTTTAAGCTGTCAAACAAATGGCCTGGAAAGAATAACCACTAGTAGGGATATAGACGGAGTCTCGCTCAGTAAAGAGAGTTGTAGATTCGTAGAACAGGAGAAGAGCCTTGACTTTCTATTATATTAGTCCAGCACGCTAGCTGCAATCTTTCTAAAGCAAGAAGGGAAGGGAGAAAGTTTACTTTGAGAAAGAAAGGCCTTCTCTTCTATTTCGATTCTAATCGGTGCGTTATCGCTTTGATTTCTCGTTAGCTAGGCTTCAATAAGGACGTTTAGGCTTTACTAATATAAGATAGAAAAGAAAGGTTTCATCAGGGTGCGAAGGTTTGGAACCTTATACAAACAAAGAGCGTTTTCTTTCAAATGACAACTGCCTCTTCCTGCTGCGAGGCCTTGCACGAAACCAAACCGCCCCCCCCGCCCGCTCAAGTACCAGTTGCTTCGCAGGTAGGCCCACTTAGGTTAGAGGGGCATTGTCCCTCAGTTCTTACCAACCCCCGGTGTGTAATCGACATGTTGTTAGCTTCAACTCGTTCGAATAAGAATCTGCAATTACCTCTGCTGTCAATTTCTTATTCATTCAGGGCGCTCGGCCGGTGCTCCTTTCTCAAACCAGAACAACTCTGAACGTTAGGGAAGATAAGGGAGGATCACCTGAGCGAACTGACCGAAGGGACTTGACTTATCCGAACCGAACGATAGCGGCTTAAAGCTAAGAGCAGCGTCGCTGCTTGATCGGCGGGGAGGAGCATCTCAAAGTATGGGGCAAAGGATCAAAGGCTTTTACTTTGTCACCCGGGATCCACCACAGGTTGGGTTTGAGAGCCGTGTGATGGGTGACTATCCAGCACGGTTCGGAGAGCACTTTTAGTCTGCGCTGGTGAATGGAAGCCCCCCTATCAAGCAAGAAAGAAGCGGCTCTTCCCACGGCGGAGTCCGCATTGACTCTATTTATTATTATGGTAAATTAGTGTATCAAGATGTCAATCTTAGATCTTATTTCGGTTCGATACGTCCACCTACTAGACTCACCTTTGGCTTTCGTCTCGGTAGGTGTATTATTCTACATTTTCCCAAAAGAACATTCATGCATTTCTTTCTTCCCCGTCGACCACGACGACAGAAACGACGCGAAAAATCCAGACCCGGAAAGGGGAAGGGCCAGTGGTGGGCATTTGGTAAAGTCGGGCCGATCGGGTGTCTTCATTCAAGCGACGGTACAGAAGAAGAACGAAACGAAGTGAGAGGCCGGGGGGCAGGGAAAAGAGTCGAGTCGATCAGGCTCGACGACCGGGAGAAGCAAAACGAAATAAGGATTTGGCCGAAAAAGAAGCAACGCTATGGATACCATGACCGATCACCATCGACAAAGAAGGATCTTTCTAAATCACTTCGGGTCAGCGGGGCCTTCAAGCATCCGAAATACGCCGGGCTTGTAAATGACATAGCCCTCCTAAATGACGACTCCTTCAGAAAAACGAAGTTATTCAAGTTCTTTTTCTCAAAGAAGTCAAAGAAGTCCCCCTCCGACAGCCCGACGAGTCATCCACTTAAAAGGACCCTCCCTGTGGTGCGCCCTTCCTTGAATTATTCGGTCATGCAATACTTATTGAAGACAAAGAACCAAATGCATTTCGACCCCGTCGTAGTTCTCAATCATTTCGTGGAACCGGGCGTGGTTGAACCATCTACCATGGGGGGAGCTCATGCACAGGGAAGAAGCTTAGATAAGAGAATACGTTTCGCTTTTTTTGTCGAAAGCTCGACCTGCGATAAAAAGTTTTTGGCCGAAGACAAAAAGTTGACCCACTTCATTCGCTGGTCGAATCATCCTCGCTTCGCGGGAACAACAAAAACCACCATCTCGCTCTTTCCTTTCTTCGGTGCTACCTTTTTCTTTCCAAGGGACGGGGTTGGGGTGTATAATAACCTTTTTTTTGAGTATGCCCGGGAACAACTCCTACGAAAATTCAGGAAAAAATGTTGGAACCTCATGGCTAAGGATAAGGTAATGGAATTGATAGAGAAATTCATAGACCTAGGTGGGATAGGAGACTTGATAAAGGGAATAGAGATGATGATAGAGATCATACTGAGAAACAGAAGAATTCCGTACGGGTACAACTTTTATTTGAACGAAGTGAAAAAAATGCGATCTTTGTTGTCTAATAGAACAAAGACTAATACCTTAATTGAGTCGGTCAAGATCAAATCTGTTTATCAAAGTGCTTCTCCGATTGCTCAAGATATCTCTTTTCAACCGAGGAACAAAACAAGATCATTTCGCTCCATTTTTAGTCAAATAGTGAAGGATATTCGATTAGTAATGAAAAAAGGGGCGGAGGGGATCCGTATATGTTGTTCAGGTCGATCAGAAGGTGCAGAAATAGCTAGAACTGAATGCGAAAATTATGGAAAAACATCTAGTAATGTATTTAACCAGAAAATAGATTATGCTCCTGCGGAAGTATCTACTCGTTACGGAATCTCAGGTGTCAAAGTGTGGATTTCATATAGTAAAAAAGAAAGGGGACGTGCTATATCCGAAACGTACGAAATCTAGTAAATAGCGTAAAGGCAGATGTAGTAGGGGTTGCAAACCGGACGGTACACGACTTGGTTTTGGAAGATACGGCACTAAAAGTTGTAGAGCTGGCCGTCTTTCTTATCGAGCCATTGAAGCAGCGCGTCGAGCTAGATTTGGGCAATTCCATCGTACTATGAGCGGACAATTCCGAATAAATGGTAAGATATGGGTAAGAGTTCTCGCGGATTTCCCTATTACCGGGAAACCTACAGAAGTCAGAATGGGAAGAGGAAAAGGAAATCCTACGGGTTGGATTGCTCCTGTGTCCACAGGACAAATCCCTTTTGAAATGGATGATGTGAGTTTGTCAAATGCTCGGCAAGCCGCTACATTAGCGGCGCATAAACTATGTTCGTCAACCAAGTTTGTTCAGTGGTCGTAACGTAATTAGTTAGTGGGGAAAAAGTGGGCCGGGATTCAAAAGAATTAGGCGAAGTGTTTGTTCCTGAACGACGGAAGTGGAAAGACACTAAGGGAGAGGGATATACTCCTTTATTTTTGTAATCGCCGAAATTGTACGACGAACCTTCTTGTTCCAGGCGTACTACCCTGATACGTTAAGGTTTAATTCTCCAGGCCCGGTTTATAAAGTTATAGTAGTCAGAATAAATCAGAAAGATAAGAGCTAAGATTCAGGAAAGGAAGCTTTATGGGAGAAAGGATAAAAAGTATGTATGTATCTGTCCATTCCTTCCTCCAACAGATGCGGGTGAATTAGCTGCCTTTATCTTATTCTTCGTTCGTCTAAATAGATAATCGATGTCCTTCGCTTCATCTGCAGTTATCGGTGTAATAAAGCAAGGGGAGAGGAGCATATAAGTCAGATTGCTTCATGAATGTATAAGACTTAAGAGCAAGCTAGGAGAAGCGCTTAATCCCGTCGCTTCGTCGCTCAGTCCGTTGCTTCTTCCTTTCCGGCTCTTTAGACCAATACCAATTCCAGGTGCATATTCCATTCGTGCATCTGCAGTTTCCTTTTCTTTCTACTTGCTCTGTTCCAGAGCAGTCCTGACTTTGATGTAGTATAGGGAATTCTAATAAAACAGAAAGAGGAGAAAGCGCCATAGTGAGAAAGATAACCGCTATGTAGCCAAGTCAAAGTACTAGAAAGAGCACTATACAGATTGCTGACACTTCTTGTTACTTGACCAAATCACAAAAAACAAGAAATACTAGGAGTCACATGACATTTTTCTAACTAAAGCCAAGCTAAGCTAACGGGAGGGAAAGGCCCCGAAGCAAGGCAAAAATCGAGCATCGAAGTGAGCATATAAGAAGAAGTGCTTAAAACTAAGTAAAAGGGCGACCACCTTCAACATGAATTACTTTCTGGAAGCAGGCTATGCCGCCACACCTCCCCTGTGAAAGAGGGCTACGCAGCTGATTCGGTTAATCCTAATATGATATGCAATTTCCATCTCTTCTATAATCGACACTATGAATATCGTAAGATAAGAAAGCTGCTAGCAGAGGGTGATCGTGGATTGGTCAAGTTCCGTGTACTGATTCTCCTCGATATTGGGTTGGTGTTCCGTTAACTATCCTAAGAGTGTAGTGTGGTGGTTGGGCCTACCCATAGAGGAAGGAGTTGGTAGCAGACAAGTCATTCAGAAATGAAACTTCCATGGCGTAGATTGACCGTTCACGAATCTGTCTTGAAGAGCGAGATCATTATTGCATAGATAAGGTGCCTATCTTGACGCGGTACTTCCAGAATGAGATAAGAAAAGCAAAGAAGGGGCTGTTGTTGATACTTGTTTGATTCGAAACTGGTGAGTAGTGGTTTTCTTTTTCTTTTTTCCCTTGGTTAACAACCAAGCAAAACTCTCTATATTTATTCACTACTCCTACTCCTACAGGCTTGACGGACTTAAGGAGGGATTTTCTTTATCTCAACCAAAAATGCAAATCATGATCAATGAACTTCTTAATGCCGTGGAACCCGGATGGCAAGAGGCTTCAGCAAGAATGGAGAGTAGAGTGTAGTGCAATGAAGTGAAGTGTACCGTCACCAGAAATTTCATAAGAGAAGAAAGATCGTAGCGTAGCTGTATAGTAGAAAAGTAGCGAAGCATCAATTCTCGTAGAAAAGAGAAGAGAAAAGTTTGCTCTCTAGGGGGTCGCGGAAAGAATTGGGTTCGAGTCCCAGAGCCCCTGATGTGAACAAGGCGAAGCCTTGGTTAGGATAACTTCATTTGAATTATGAGATTTATATCTTTTCTACTAGCAAAATTGGGGGAGTGGATGAGTTCTATAGATGCTCTAGAATGGCTATTCCTCATAATTGCTCCAACAGAATGGGATTGTCCTTCAGTATTTTTGAAGACTTTACTTCGCTCCGCTTCGTGCTTTCCATGGGGCGGCTTCAATATGGATTCGTTTTTCATGGGATTACATCATGATCTTAGATGTATCCTTCTTTCCTTGCTGTTTTCGTGCGCTCTTTCTTTATTCAAGTGCCGTTCTTATTTATGGGTTTACTCTGGCTCTCGTTTCCTGCTTTGTTTATTTTTGTTGATATTGATCATAGCGGGAGGCGTTTTAATTCCTGTCATAGCCTGGTGTGACGCGGGGAACCCCTCCCCCCCCACTTAGTCCACCAGGGCAGCCTCTTCCTCTTCCTCAACCCGAGACGCCGCCAATCCCGGAACCTGCCCCCATCATTATCCCGCGATTGCCCCAGCCTCTACTTACCGATGAGTATAGGCGCCACGTCCTGTATACCAGGTACTCGGTGCTCAATCTCGGAGGTGACGATGACCTTATACGTATGGCCTCCACTGTCTACGCTCAAGCGATAGTGGAACGCTACGTAGAAGCTGCCTTGGTGGAGGATGGATTTCATCCCCAGTCTATTCTGCGCCGCTACCCGGAAATCCGGAGCGAGCGCGACTTTTAGGGGTACGTACCTATGAGTCGTACATCACGCAGATTAGAGAGCTGGGAACCCGCGAAAGCGCGCCGTATCAGCGCGTTCTGCGGGCAATCAATCGCTGTGATCTGCTTTTACCACGTCGGGTCGGAGGCAGATGGGTTTGAGGAGGACAGGTTGGTTTTAGTGACAGAGAATGGTGGGCATCTTTCTCCCCGGGTTCAATAAGTATCTCGCGCGGGCGAAGGAGATGCATTTCTGGTACTGGTGGTATTGGACAAGAAAAAAGGGAATAATTTCTTTCTTCTTTCTGCCTTTCTTTCCCATGACGACTAGGAACGGGCAAATCAAAAATTTCACTTCGAATTTCGGACCTCAACATCCTGCTGCTCATGGTGTTTCACGATCAGTATTGGAAATGAACGGAGAAGTGGTGGAACGTGCGGAACCACATATTGGATCACTCCAGTGCGGCACGAAGCCGCTGATGCCGAGTCGGCTCCTATGCCGCTAGCTATGTATGCCCTGCTTGGTCCCCCGGCGCGCTGGAGGTTCCGTAGCGCGTCATGAGCACCGGGCTACTAAGGGGCGGTTGAGCAACTCAAGCGAACCGCCCTACCTTACTACAACATAAGGACAGAAGGGAGAAGGTTGTGAAGGTGGCCTCGTTATCCACACCTCCGGTCGGATGAATGGAGGACCGACCGACCCGGGTTTTCACGAGCGTTGGCGGGTTCTGGAGTGCCTGTCAAGGGCGCTAGCGCATACCCCGGGGTGATCATCACCACCTGCACCTCAAATCTCGGCACAGTGGAACGTGTAACCCGCCTGCTATTCCATTCAACTACATTTGTTCCTGTAATCCATAGCCTAACAGAACGCAGCAGCGAGGGACAACCCGCCCATACAGCCAGCGGGGAGGATGGCACTACTGGCAAAGACCGTCTGGCGAAAACGCCGCAGGCGCGAAGCGTGGTAGGCCTGCGCCGGGGGAGCATAGGGAGGAAAGGGAGCCCAGACGGTGGAAGAGCCAGGGGAGGCCGGGTCATTTGACGGAAATGGAAGGCTTTGGACTATGAACCTATTAAAGAAGACCCTATGGAGTAAAGGGAAGTGCATGAATTCTTGGAAAAAGAGGGAGCGAGCCTATATAAAAATGGAATCAAGCAAATTCAATGAATAGATAGAGTCAACGGTACGACAGACAGCGCTGCCTACACGCGAATTTGCTTCCGAAGTCGAGCAGTCTCAATTTCACTACAGGATTTTAGAATGAATGCTGGGCTGGGCCACCTCGAATGGCGTGAGCCGCATGCGGGGAGACCCGCACGTACGGTTTTTAGGGGGATCTGGTCGAAAGACCGGCCGGCGCCCACCCGACTAGAGGGACCGAGAAATTAATAGAGTACAAAACTTATCTTCAAGCTTTACCTTATTCTGATCGTTCAGAGGGCGATCGCGGGGTCACTGAATGAAGTCCTCCGTTTCTTTCGGAGGTGCTGTGCTGACCCGCAGCGAGGCAGAGATGACTAAGTGACATATGGAATATGGCGACGACAACAGCATGTCGTAGAAGGAGATAACAAGTGGAGCCAACGACCCACTAAGACTAACGTATCTACAACTACATCCCCGAGCGGCAGTCAAACGGGGGCGTGAATGCGAGATGCCAGCGGAATGATCGGCCGGACAGAGGCTAGGGCTCCTTCCTTCCCACCGCGTCCTTCCTTGTGTGTCGGAGATATAAAGCGAGTGCACCGGAAAAGAACGGGAACTGGGTCGATCTATTCTATGTCGAAGCATCCGAAGCATAACTGCACACTCACACGATCTTTGCCGACAGATAGGAGCATTCGGTGGAACCGGTGAACTACACTTGCTTCTGGATAGATGTGTGGGACAGAGGGCTCGTGGTACCTGCTGCCCACCCCTCCTCCTCTGCTTTGAGAACCGTGTGAACGGAGAGTGGGCAGAAGGGAAGGAGGTCCTCATACGGAGTCGCACACTTACTTGAGCAGCGCGGGAGACTGGGGAATGGGTCGAGTAAAGTCCCCTGGGGCCGGAAAAATCACAGAGACGTACTGATACGATAGGGCTTTGATTGGTATTTATTTTTTCTTAGTGATTGTAAAGGAGGGCGCTTGGCTATGTTATAGAAAGGGAAGGCAGAGGCATCGAATGGCGAAGAGAGGCGGCTCGGCAGGGAAGGAAAGGGAAATCGTCAAAGATGACTTCTTTGTTGTCGAAACGAAGGACTAAATAGCACCAGTGATTCTCTGAGCCGGTCTGGATTTCCAACGCCTCGGGAAACTGGTCGAGATAGATGACAGCGCCTTTTTCCCCTCTTCCTTAGCGGGAGGGCAATCTTCTCTTATGGCCTTCACCTCCCGCCCGGCCCGGAAATAGAGAATCCAGCCCCCTTCTGATCCATTCATTTCTGCAAGCAGGGAGGATCCAGAGCTAAGCCCCCTCCTATTCGGGGCCGGGTGGCCTTGCCCCACAAGCACCCAACCTTCTTTTTGCTCTTCCTTCGGGTTGCCTCCACGAACGCGCCACCTAGGAGCCCTACTCATATTCCAAAAGCGCTACTTCAATTCAAGCGCAAGCCCCCTTCTATTGCATAACCTAAAAAAGCTATAAACAAAGTACAAAAGTGGTTGCGGGAACGATACGCTTTGGTTACCAGCGAACGCTTTCAAAGGCGACCAGTTTTCAATACTAGTTGTTACCTTACGCTGCCATTTTTTTAATATTCTTGAATAGCATGGCTGGGGGCTAAGATAACTCAAATGGGAGAGCCGTGTTATGGGTGACCTTATTGCACGGTTCAGAGAGCACTTGTGTATGTGATGCAAGTGAACGTGTACGAAAAAGCTGTCGTAAAGTTTCGTTGTTCGTTCCGTCGTCGACCCTATCTATGTTTCTACGATGGCCCAAGAACACGCTCATTCTTCAGCCGTAGAGAGACTTTTGAATTGCGAGGTACCATTACGAGCTCAATATATACGAGTGTTATTCCGTGAAATAACTCGAATTTCAAATCATTCACTTGCTTTAACTACTCATGCTATGGATGTGGGAGCATCAACTCCGTTCCTGTGGGC